AAAATGAAAGTAAACAAAGTATAAAGCATTAGAAAAAAGATATAAGGCCACACTTCGTTCGAAAAAATACACGATACATTTAATAAAAATAAGAAATAAAAGAAAGAATAAAAATAGAAATGATTTTCAAATTTTATTCCATAGTGAGTCAAAGAAAGTTTCATTTTTTGAATAAAATTATACAAGACGGGTTCGTTCGTATTCGTATTACTATTTAAAAAATTAGTATTAGTTTTTTTAAGAGTTGTTCAACGAATCTCTTGATTCGGAATTAGGGAATGAATAGCTGTTACAGATGATGAATTGTTTTTCCCTTTGTCACTCTATTTTTGTTATTGCCGTCTAGAACCTTGACTGATTCTAATTGATAAATTCAAAAACTTTCACTTGAACTTATTCGTTCAATTGGTATTTTTTCTTATTCTAGTATCTTTCAAAAACAAAAATTTGAACATATATTTAAGGAAGTCCCTTAAAAACATCTACTTAGGCAAGTACTTTACAAGTATATGTCTAAAAATAGCATATTTCCTTTAGCTTCTTCATGCCTACGATAACTAGTTATTTCGGTTTTCTACTAGCGGCTTTAATTATAACCTCCGTTCTATTTATTGGTCTGAGTAAGATACGACTTATTTAAAATGAATTGAATGAGCAATTCAGAAACTAAAAAGAAAAATTTCTGCAGTATTCCATCTATTCTATAGGTGCAAATTTACAATTCTGGGTCATTGAGATTCATGAGTAATACAGATTAATATTTAAGGATAGATATTACCTCTCTTTTTCTCTTTTCAAAGAAAAAATGAAAATGATTGAAGTTTTTCTATTTGGAATCGTCTTAGGTCTAATTCCTATTACTTTGGCTGGGTTAGTCGTAACTGCATATTTACAATATAGACGTGGTGATCAGCTGGACCTTTGATTAATTAAGGTCGATTTTTTTGATTGACCGTACTCTTTCTTTACTTTAACCCCGAAAAGGTCAAATTGAGAGTCTGTTCCATTATTGCCATGTAATTTTGACCTAACAAAACAAGAACGGAATCGCGCTCTGTAGGATTTGAACCTACGACATCGGGTTTTGGAGACCCACGTTCTACCGAACTGAACTAAGAGTGCTTTCTTACCACAATAAAAAATGAATGTCAGGAAAGGGATTCTTTTTGTAGCTCCAACACATCTTGCATGCGCCTACATATGCTATCCTATATAGCAGGGTATAATGAAAGATCTTCTATGTCCAATTTTGAATCGATCTCAATTGATCTCTCGTTACTGTTTCGAGGAGAAGAAATAAGTAGGGATGACAGGATTTGAACCTGTGACATTTTGTACCCAAAACAAACGCGCTACCAAGCTGCGCTACACCCCTTTCGATTGATTTACAGTGTCATTGTAGAGAATCCCCATTTTTTTTTCCATATCTTTATATTTATTTCCATAGAAAAATGATATTTCGATTGATTCTTTGTCTTTGGTCTCATATTAGATAACATATAATAATAAATCGACACACGTATGAAATATATATATATATATATGAAAATGAAACCGCCTTCAAATTGCTAAATGTTCAGGCGGAAGGGACCTTCTTTTTTTTCTTTTAAGATTTTAGAAAAGAAGAGGAAAATCTTAGCTACTAAATCCTTGTACATTTCCATTGGAATTAGGGAGTCCATGTACAAATACAGGTGGTTCCTAGTTACATATACATTTGATCATATAGCTATTTTGTTTATGTATTACAATAAAGCAGGAGGTTTTAAAATGCGGGATCTAAAAACATATCTCTCCACGGCACCGGTACTAAGTACTTTATGGTTTGGGTCTTTAGCAGGTCTATTGATAGAGATTAATCGTTTTTTCCCAGATGCGTTGACATTCCCTTTTTTTTCATTCTAGTTATTTTATTGGTCTAACTGTTGGCAGAGGAGGGATTGAAGAAGATTAGAGATAGAACGCAATATCTGTGACTAGTACTTCTCCCCTCCCTACTCTTTCTTTTCTTTGTTGTTTTATTATTCTATTTTTATTATATTTATTTGTTATTATTATTATATTCTATTTAATATTAGAAATTTTTAATATTAGATATTATTAGAAAGAATTAGAATAAGTTAGAAAAGAGAAAGAAGAAAATTTTAGTCAACCTCAGTAAAAGACGGAACTCGCCCCAGGCTTAAATAGTGATAACGAAAACGGAAATGTGGCTATGGCAACAGTATTATAAAGATACACTTATTAAATGAAATACTCTACTTCAATTCTCAATCTAACTAGGAACTACTTAGAATAATTAAACCCATTGTATTACTTATTATTAATATATTGATTGCAACGAAATCTTTCATAAATTGGATTTCAAACTCGCAACTTCCATTTTTTTCTTTCCTTTCTTTTTCTTCGATTCGGATCGAAAAATAGAACAGTTAAGTGAATAGAAAACCAAAAAGGGGGTTCATGGCCAGGGGTAAAGATGCCCGAGTAAGAGTTATTTTGGAATGTGCCGGGTGTGTTCGACCGGGTGTTAGTGTTAATAAGAAATCAAGAGGCATTTCCAGATATATTACTCAAAAAAATAGACACAATACACCCGGTCGATTGGAATTGAGAAAATTCTGTCCCTATTGTTACAAACATAGAATTCACGGGGAGATAAAGAAATAGATAGAATCGATCACCTGCGTGTCACTCCTTCAAGTAACCTGAAAAAAGAGATATTAACTATATCTTAGATAGTATTAACTATATCTTAGATAGTTAATAACACATAATTAATATAACATATATTAAAAAATGAATATATTAATAGCATAGAATATAGAGAATCTATAAAACAAAAAAAAAAACAAATTCTATTTCTTAATTCTAAATCATTCTAGATTTGATCAAACGAAATAGGATTTTTTGGATAAGGAATAAACAAAACATGCATAAATTCAAGCGACTTTTTCATAAATCCAAGCGTTCTTTGCGTAGGCGTTTGCCCCCGATCAAACCGGGGGATCGAATTGCTTATAGAAACATGAGTTTAATTAGTCGATTTATTAGTGAACAAGGAAAAATATTATCTAGACGGGTAAATCGATTGACCTTAAAACAACAACGATTAATTACTATTGCTATCAAACAAGCTCGTATTTTATCTTTGTTACCTTTTATTAAAAATGAAAAACAATTTGAAAAAGGCGAGTCGACTGCTAGAACTGCTGGTCTTAGAACCCGAAATCAAATCAATAGGCTTACTCTTCAATAGAATCAAACGCCCAATCCGAATTCAAATAAGGATTTCTTTTTTGTTTAAAATACAGGTTGTAAGAAAAAAACGAATTGAATTGGGTAAGAACAAGGAAGCAATATTTTTTTATTGAACGTGTTTGCTCATTTTAACGACTGTATCCTATTCTATACTACAAATTTCTACTCTACCTTCCCGGAGTTCATTATTCAGGGAACTCCATTTAAAGCATCTCGAGCGATTCCTTCCAATTGCCTTATTTTTTTATTTCATTGGAAATCATATAAAGACTTTTTTTATTTAATATAGCCATTTGCGCAAGTATTTTACGATTAAGAAGCAACTGCCTCTTGTACAGATTGTGCATGAATATACTATAACTATAGTATACCCACCTCTCGCGAATTACTGCATTTATTCGCGTGATCCACAAACGACGAAAATCTCTCTTTTGCCTATCTCTATCCCGATGAGCCGAAACCAAAGCTCGTATTTTCTGTTGAGTAATAGTTCGAGTAAGTCTTGAACGAGCCCCCAGAAAGCTTGAGGCAAATAAACGAATTTTTGTTCTACGGTTCCGAGCTATATATCCTCGTCTAATTCTGGTCATTGAATAAATGAAACTTTGAGGAATAACTGATCGATTTGCTTTCTTTCAGTTACTCTTTATTTTCTTTACTAGCCTATTAATTAACAAAACGGGTTCTTCCAATATATAAGGTAAAAACTCCAATGGCTTTTGCTACAATAACCTTCCCAACCACGATTTTTTTTGAGGCATTTTATCAATGCCTCGAAAAAAAAGCACAGTAAATATAAATGGATAAAGAAATGGTGGGTTCCATCGTTTATATGGTTACTTCTTAAATTAAACGGTAAGGCCCTCTCTATACACCGGAGCCGCTTTCTTCGTTCTTCATTTAATCAATATATTAACTTGTACAGTTCACACTCTTTGACTCTACCCATGGGATTATCCAGTAATAGACCTTTCACAAGGAGATCCACCCAATACAGTAACGGTATTTAATTATGAAGAGTTGTTGGGTAGCTGACCCTCTGAGTCCGTTCTTGCAAGAGTCTGGGCATAATTTTTCTGCTTTTTAAATAAAAAAGAATTTCCCTGGATAATCCGTTGCTACCAATGGGTAATTCTTTTCATCTTAAATTGAAAAATTAAGGGGTGCACGTGTTTGTCCCAATGGAAACCAAAAATTTAGTCCACAATATACACAATAACAAGATATGGTAGATCTTTTTTTTTAGATCGTGAATGGAGGAACTCCATTCTATCCTATTCGTTGGTACTGTACCGATCACTGATACTAGAATTTTTTTCTTTTGTCCCAGCCCAGGATCTGAACGAGTCGCACATACACCCGAATACATGTTCCTCGGCGCTGAGGACATCCCCTAAGAGCGGGGGATTTCGTGACATTTTTTATTGGCTGCCTTGTATTCCTAATAAGTTGTTTAAGAGTTGGCATCGAAATCGTATCTGAATCGTATGTCGAACGGGGATGGTTTAGATTGATCCTAACCGGATCATTATGATTTCTTTTAATATATTTTTCTAAATATAAATTTTACTAAATTTAATATACTAAATAGAAACTATTAAACTGTTAAATATTCAAATTTCAAAATTGGATTTTAAATGTGATTTATGTGAAATCTTTGCTATTTTTCAACCGCTACACGATCAACAATTCCATGAGCTTGGGCTTCTGTTGCTGACATAAAAGCATCCCTTTCCATGTCTTCGGATACCATCCATAAGGGTTTTCCCGTTCTTTGTACATAAACCCTTGTGATGGTTTCGCGCAGCTTCAGCAGTTCTTCCGCTTCCAGGACAAATTCTCCTACTTGTGCCATAAAAAAAGCACTAAAAGGCTGATGGATCATTACCCTGATGATAGAACATAATAAATGGTTATTCGATCTTTCATGATGTAAGGCAGTAGAAGATAAAAAGAAAAAGAAAGAATAAGAAAAAAAAAAATAAGAAAAAACGATAGAATTGACCAACCGTACATGCATGGTTTGCACATTGCATACGGCTCTTTAATAGAATTGACTTTTACCTTCCATCAAAGAAAAAAATCAGAAAATATAGAGTCTCTCAGACCCAGATTGGTAAATGATCTAATAACCGCCCTTCCTTTTTTTTTAGGAGTTAAAAAAAAATACTATGACGGTTCCGTTGCTTTATATCTTTATTATTTATTTTTATTTCATTTGTGATTCAGCAATCCCAAAGTTTCTTTTTTTTTTTTTTTCGTATTCTTTTCTTTCCGAACATAGCCAAAATAGCCTTTCTTTGGGTTTGGGTGTGAAAACAAAAAAAAAGGTTTGTGACACTGAAACAGGCCTCCGATAGATAAGAAAAAATCGGCAATACCTTTTTTCATACTACTCTTTCGATACATAATTTAATGATTTTTTAATTGTTTTTGAAAAAAACAATACAATTTTGTTTCTATCGAATTCGAAGTGCCATGCTATTATTACTGAAAAATCTTTTATTTTTATATGGTGAAGGCATAGTCTTTTTTCTCTCAAAAAAAAAAAAACTCATTGGCGCCAAGCGTGAGGGAATGCTAAACGTTTGGTAATTTTTCCTCCGACCAGGATAAAAGATCCCATTGAAGCGGCTAACCCCAGGCATATTGTCTGTACATCTGGTCGCACAAATTGCATAGTATCATAAAGAGCTATTCCAGGTATTACCCATCCGCCTGGAGAGTTGATAAACAAATAAAGATCTTTGGTATCACTCTCCATAGTTAGATATAATATAAGAGCAATAAGTTGATTCGCGAGATGGGTATTAATTATTTGGCCTAAAAAAAGTAATCTTTCTCGATAAAGTCGGTTGATTAGGATAAAATTCGATCCTTTAGGAACCGTACATGCATCCTTTGATGCATACGGTTCAACAAAAATCGCGAAAACAAATAAGAATCAATGTGTAGATCCTAGCTCTCCTTCTTTTTTCCTAAGAGGCTCTTTCTAATTTTCTATTCTAACGAAGAAATTTTTCTTACATTTTTCAAGAAAAATGAGTTTTGGCCTGTTTACCTAAAAAAAGGGGCATTTACTAAACTTTTCGAACTAACTTCTTTTTGATTTATTGTTTCATCGAGATCCAATCTAAATCACGATGTCATTCTCTTGTTTCTGAATGGTCCTCTTCAATTCTTTTAGGTTTATGCTCTACTCCGAGTAAAGATCCACCCGATTTTTATTTGCACATATAGAGCAAAAGCCTCCACTACCGCGTCTTTTTGCGAAGACTTTTTTTTTTTCAATTCATTTCATGTCTTCCGTCAAATATTTGACGTATTGATCATATTAGTCACGTAATTTTGATTAACAGTTGGAAATTACTTTAATTTAATAAATAATAAAGTCAAATATGATACAAGTAGTAATCATAGATAATCTATTACCAATTGGTTTTTTTTTTCTAAACGGAGCCTGGATACCGCATTTTTTTATTAGTCCAACCAAACAAGCCAACCATAAATTTGATTCTAATCGATAATATAATATTAATCTGGATACCTCCCAACAAAAAAATCTTATTTTATTTCATTGCACTTCACGCTCCAAATTTTTGATGATTCGATCAATCCTTTTTGGGCAAAGCGGAAGGATATCTCAATCGGGGGAGAAAACGGGGAAATCCCATATGACCCACTATATCTGACAAGTCGCACTATATGTCAACCCAGGATGAAGCGTTTTCCCCAGGATTTCGAAAGGGTATTCTTGGAACACCAATAGGCATAAAATGAAAGAAAAAATTAAGTACTATATCTCACTTTGATGTGGAATCGTAATAATGGGTTTATTTTTTTAATAATATTGTCTTTTCTCCTATATTTTAGCCATAGATTAGATAAATTTATAAATAAACTCAAGGAAAACAGAATGAATAAAATAACAGAAATTGAGGCACTTTGAAAGATAAAGGAATACGACCATATAAAATGATATAAACCCCCCATTGCGTATTGGTACTTATCGGGTATAAAATAGATTTGCTTCTCTTTGTTCCTACGAACAGAATTAGAATTGTTCCTTTATTATTACTACTTTATTATTACTAAAAGACTGGAACAAAGATTAATCCTTTCTCTCAGATAATGCACTGAAAGGGAGAGGTCCATAGTATAGTTTTCCAATGCAATAAAGTTACATAGTGTCTATTTTTTGTTGATAAAGGGGTATTTTCCATGGGTTTGCCTTGGTATCGTGTTCATACCGTCGTGTTGAATGATCCCGGTCGTTTGCTGGCTGTCCATATAATGCATACGGCTCTGGTTGCTGGTTGGGCTGGTTCGATGGCTCTATATGAATTAGCAGTTTTTGATCCCTCTGACCCTGTTCTCGACCCAATGTGGAGACAAGGTATGTTCGTTATACCCTTTATGACTCGTTTAGGAATAACCGATTCATGGGGCGGTTGGACTATCACAGGCGGGACTATAACGAATCCGGGTATTTGGAGTTACGAAGGTGTGGCCGGGGCACATATTGTGTTTTCTGGATTGTGCTTCTTGGCAGCTATCTGGCATTGGGTGTATTGGGATCTAGAAATATTTACTGATGAACGTACAGGAAAACCTTCTTTGGATTTGCCCAAGATCTTCGGAATTCATTTATTTCTCTCAGGAGTGGCTTGCTTTGGGTTTGGCGCATTCCATGTAACAGGATTGTACGGTCCTGGAATCTGGGTGTCCGATCCTTATGGACTAACCGGAAAGGTCCAATCTGTAAATCCAGCGTGGGGTGTGGAAGGTTTTGATCCTTTTGCTCCGGGAGGAATAGCCTCTCATCATATTGCAGCAGGGACATTGGGCATATTAGCGGGACTATTTCATCTTAGTGTCCGTCCGCCACAACGTCTATACAAAGGATTGCGTATGGGAAATATTGAAACCGTCCTTTCTAGTAGTATTGCTGCTGTCTTTTTTGCGGCTTTTGTTGTTGCTGGAACTATGTGGTATGGTTCAGCAACTACTCCGATTGAATTATTTGGTCCCACTCGTTATCAATGGGATCAGGGATATTTCCAGCAAGAAATATATCGAAGAGTTGTTGCTGGGCTAGCCGAGAATCAAAGTTTATCCGAAGCTTGGTCTAAAATTCCTGAAAAATTAGCTTTTTATGATTACATTGGGAATAACCCGGCAAAAGGGGGATTGTTCAGAGCGGGCTCGATGGATAACGGGGATGGAATCGCTGTTGGGTGGTTAGGGCATCCTGTCTTTAGAGATAAAGAAGGCCGTGAACTTTTTGTGCGTCGTATGCCTACTTTTTTTGAAACATTTCCAGTTGTTTTGGTAGACGGTGACGGAATTGTTAGAGCCGATGTTCCTTTTCGAAGGGCGGAATCGAAGTATAGTGTCGAGCAAGTAGGTGTAACTGTTGAGTTCTATGGCGGCGAACTCAATGGCGTCAGTTATAGTGATCCCGCTACTGTTAAAAAATATGCTAGACGTGCTCAATTGGGTGAAATCTTTGAATTAGATCGTGCTACTTTGAAATCCGATGGTGTTTTTCGTAGTAGTCCAAGGGGTTGGTTTACTTTTGGACATGCTTCATTTGCTCTGCTCTTCTTCTTTGGGCACATTTGGCATGGCGCTAGAACCCTGTTCAGAGATGTTTTTGCTGGTATTGATCCAGATTTGGACGCTCAAGTAGAATTTGGAGCATTCCAAAAACTAGGGGATCCAACTACAAAAAGACAAGTAGTTTGATACAACATTGCTCCCTTATCTATTTTTTGACATGGGTTATCGGAGAAATTTGGATCTGAATCGCCGACTTGTCTTTGAGTCTTGCTCCTTCTTTAATCCAGGAGATGGCTCCAAATAAACAGGTATGGAAGCTATAATTGTAAACCACAATCAAATCTATGGAAGCATTGGTTTATACATTCCTCTTAGTCTCGACTCTAGGGATAATTTTTTTCGCTATCTTTTTTCGAGAACCACCTAAAGTTCCAACTAAAAAGATGAAATGATTTTTCATTATCTCGCTTGAAGTAATGAGCCTCCCAATATTGGGAGACTCATTACTTCAATTAGTCCCCGTGTTCCTCGAATGGATCTCTTAGTTGTTGAGAAGGTTGCCCAAAAGCAGTATATAAGGCATACCCAGTAAAACTTACAAGTAAACCAGATATAAAGATGGCAACTAGGGTTGCTATTTCCATTATTATATATATAATTTCAAGACCACAACGGATCTATGAGATAAGATTACTTATTTACAATTAAATTGTATACAAAGTCAACAAATCTCAATGAATACAAAATAGGATTTATGGTTACACAAAGCGTTGAGGGTAGTTCTAGATCTCGTCCAAAACGAACTGGTGTAGGGGGGTTATTGAAACCATTGAATTCGGAATATGGTAAAGTAGCTCCTGGATGGGGAACTACTCCATTGATGGGAGTCGCAATGGCCTTATTTGCAATATTTCTATCTATTATTTTAGAGATTTATAATTCTTCCGTTTTACTAGACGGAATTTCAATGAATTAGATTTCTCAGAATCACTAAGTCCTAGCTTTGCTTTTCACTCTAAAGCGAAGCGTTTAGGCTTGTATTTTGGGTCCGTTTTGGCAGTTCGACCGCGGAATTTCTTTGTTTCTGTATTTCCGGAATATGAGTGTGTGACTTGTTAGAATTGATCTTATTGATAGTACAGAGAACAGGTCTGTCATCTTGATAGAGATGCTTTCC